CATTATCCATTAAAAACGAATTTTCTAGCAATTGACTCCGTACCACTGAAATATTCAGTCGTATGCTTGAAAGATAACCCAAAAAATCAAAGGAATGCTTGGATAATTGGTTTATATGGATTCTTCCTGGTTGAGACCATACATAAAAATGACATTGCCAAAAACGGACAAGATAATATTTCCACTTATTCATCAGAAGAGGAGTATCTTTTGATGCCAGAATCGATTTTCCTTGATATCTAACATACTGTATAAAAGGATCCTTGAAGAACCATAAGGTGGCCGGAAAATCGTTAGCAAAGACTTCTTCGACAGGATATTTTATTTTTTCATAAAAACGTATTCGCTCAAAAAGAATCCCAGAAGAGGTTAATCGTAAATGATTAGATTGGTTACGGAGAAAAAGTAAAATGGATTCGTATTCACATACATAAGAATTATATAGGAGCAAGAATAATCTTTGATTACTTTTTGCAAAAATGGATTTTTTTGGAGTAATAAGAGTATTCCAATTATAATACTCGTGAAGAAAGAGCCGTAATAAATGCAAAGAAGAGGGATCTTTCACGCAGTAGCGAAGGGTTTGAACCAAGATTTCCAGATGAATGGGGTAGGGTATTAGTACATCTGATGCATAATTTAAATGTGGAAATTTGTCCTCGAAAAAAGGAAATATTGAATGAATTGATCGTAAATTATAAGATTTGACGGTTTCTGTCTCCTCTAAGGAAGATACTAATCGTAGGGAAAACGGAATTTCCACAATGACTGCAAATCCCTCCGATATCATTTGAGAATACAAATTTTTGTTGTACCCCAAAAATGGATTTTGATTCGAATCATTAACGGAAATAATAAAATGATTCTGTTGATACATTCGACTAATTAAACGTTTTATAATTAGTAAACTAGATTTCTTGTCATAACCTACATTATCCAACAAAACGGATCTATTTAAACCACGATCATGAGCAAGTGCATAAATATACTCCCGAAAGATAAGTGGGTATAGGAAGTCATGTTGCTGAGATCTATATAATTCTAAATATCCTTGAAATTCTTCCATTTAAAATTCAATTTGAATCAGAAAAGAAATAGGTGATTTATTGGGTTATCAAATGATACATAGTACGATACAGTCAAAACAAGGTATTTATATTATAGTAAGAAAAAATTAGATACCTCGGAAACAAGTCAAACTCATCAACGGACTCTCCAGACCCTCCCTTTCCATATAATAGATTTATGTTCATTTATAGGATAACAAGATAGTTAGAAGCCCTTTATTTTATCAATCCAATCGCTCTTTTGATTTTGAAAAAAAAATCTCTTTATCAATATACTGCCTTCTTCTACACATTTATCTCTACCCCATAAAGGGGAATAGCTAATAGTTAGGACTCATAAGAAATTTCTAATCCACTCATCGGAAAAGCTTTTCCCGCATTAAGCACTAATATATTTTTAACGTCTAATTTAGATGGGGTAATCATTCAAAAATGAAGAACAGAAGCTCGTTACTTTTTATTTCCCTAGAATTGGAACCTCTAGTAAGGCTCTACCCATTTATTCATTCGACCCCCCCCCAAAAATTCTTTTTTAAAAATTGAATTTAAACAATTGAAATAAGATTTTGGACCTATTCAGTAAGAATGAAATATTCTCATAATTATCCTACGACATGCTGCTTTTTCCATTCATTCCTTTCAGGATCAGTCGTGGTCTTACAAACTCTACCGATGGTATGGACGAATCTGTTGCTTCATACAAATGTGTAAAAGATGCTAGCCGCACTTAAAAGCCGAGTACTCTACCGTTGAGTTAGCAACCCAAATAAACAAATTAGAATGTGTAGATACAATCAGAATCCCAATAAATAACGAAATTGAATGGTACAACACAATCAAACCATAAAAAAAAAAAAAAATGAAAAAAAAACTCTAACCCACTCTGAACATAATAAAAATGAACAAATCCGACGAAAATACAAAAAATTCTCAAATAAAAGATAAAATAAGGATAAAGTCAAAGATTTTCAAATATTTATAGACCGCCTCTTGTCTCTCTTCTCTTATATTATCCATTAATTAGTATATATCGAGTTTAATTGATTAAAATCTTAATCAAAAAAGACCTCTTGTATGACAGAAAATATAAGAGCCTATTATTTGAATGAAATAAAATCTATGGAACAGGGATAAATAGATCCATTTATCCACGATCGGATTATATTTATTTGATACACTGTTGTCAATATGAATATTGAGAAAAGCATACGTATACAAAAGAGAAAACAAATTCTAAATCGAACTAACAATTCCGATTTCAATCAATTAAAATGAATCAAATGAAAATTATTAAAATTGAAATATAAAAAAAAAACGAAGGACTTGTGTTGGATTGGCACTATATATAATATAGGTGGAAGACTAAATTAAGGAAGACGGGGGAGAAGTAGAAAAAAACGAGGTTTATTCAATAACTAAAATAAGCGGATTTAGTCCTTTGTTTTTTTTGTTCATAGAGAAAACGGGGGTAATGTCAAATTTTTATGTCTATAGACCCCATTACTTCTACGTCATTTCTTATTTATTCACTTGATCTTTTTTTCTATCTATTTTATTTCCATTTTAAATTATTGGATCAATTGTTATATCAATAAAATAGAAATCCATTTTTTTGTCGTTATAAATAAAGGACACCATTCTATAGTAACAATACTAAAAGTAACAATACTAAAAGGGTTATACAAAGCTATATATAAGTCATCCACACCTTCTTTTTTTCTATTTTATTTTATTAATTGAATTTTGTTTGTTGATTAAGGCGAAGTTCCGTAAAAACCCCCGCTTTTTTTGAAATATCATGAACAGTTCCTGTAGGTTGAGCGCCTTTTTCAAGGAAGTATAGAATAGCAGGAACATTTAAATAGATTTGATTCTTTATCGGATCATAAAAACCCACTTTCCGAAGATCTCTTCCCTCTCGTCGGGATCGAACATCAATTGCAACGATTCGATAAATGGCTCATTGGGATAGATGAAGAATACCCCCCCTAGAAACGTATAAGAAGTTTTCCCCTCGTACGGCTCGAGAAAATTCGAAATTATGTCTATGTATAGAATTACAATATCAAATATATCCATAAAATCATCAAATTAATTAGACTATTGATTTTAGTACTTTTTTTCTTATTCTTACCCAACAAAAAAGAAAATTAGTCGTATTTGCACCCTCATAACTCAAGTTGGATAACTCTGAAATAACTCAAAAGAGAAACCTTTTAGATATTTCATCTATTGAGCGGTCTCTAACCCTTTAATTGTCTGTCTTCTTTAGAATCCATTTTGATTCTTTTCTAATCTAGTTGTTAAGACAATTGAAAATGGTATTTCCTTGTTCCAGGATCTTTGCCTTGAATCATTGGGTTTAGACATTACTTCGGTGATCTTTAAATCCTTTCAAAACGGCAGCAACATACCATTTTTTGTGATTTCTTTCTGTCAAAGAATCATACGAATGTTTGATTCCTGCGTAATACACTTTCCTTTTGATTTGATCGAAAGAGTTTTACCAATTTCAACAAACTTTCCTTTTGAATTGGAAATTTTCTCGAATAGGACCCTTTAAGTTTATGTATCGAAAATATACTTACGAAGCTGTTCCAATTTATTGATTGATACTAACCCTAGATTCTTGCCCCTGAAAAATAAATCAATACTTTCTACTCGAGCTCCATCCTATACTATATTATATCACACCCCCCCCAAAAAAGAGAGTTACAGCGGAACAGAACAAATGATGTCGAGCCAAGAGCACTTTCATTCCTATATAATATATAAAAAAATGGTGGATGTAAGACTCCACAGCGGATCATGTCCTTCAAGTCGCACGTTGCTTTCTACCACATCGTTTTAAACGAAGTTTTACCATAACATTCCTTCAGTTTGGAACCCATATGTAATTGATTCAATTATGGAATCATGAATAATCATTGGTTCGGATAGAGATTAATAGAATTTAATATTGGAAATTCTATAAAAATAATTTTTTTTTTATTATTTCTATTTTCTTATTTATATCATTCGAAATTTTAGAATATTTTTCGATTATTGTAAAAATCAAATTAGTTAACTAAATTCTAACTAATATAACACGAATAAATAAATATAATACGAAGAAACAAGTTATTTTGAATCTATATCTTCAAGTAACATAATAGTGGTAGCATAAATTCAACAATTTCACACTTCTTCAAGTACCAAGAACTCATAGGAGTTCGTTACAAAGATTGAATTGATTGAAAAATCTCCTATCCGATATAATTATTTGCATTTTGCATAACATAAAGTTTTACAGCAAGGACCTTTCTTTTTTTATCATCAGTAAGAGAGAGAGAAATTCATATTGGATTAAACCATCTGTGATTAAAAAAAGGATAGATAAAAAAACACTGATGTAAGGGAGAAATTTTATGTTGTTATTTTTTCATATTTATACTGTAAAATCGTTTGCGTGTTATTTGAACTCAATTAAATTTGTGAAAAAGATATGATTCCGCGGATTATGAAAAAAAAATAATAATCACATTCTATACCAATATTCTACTCTTAATACAGAAGGCTGTTCGAAAAGGCAATCTTTATATATATATTTTATTATGATATATTTTATCATATCAAAAAAAAAATTATAAATATATTATATTAATAGAATGTTAATATAATGATCACATTATATAATAATATATATAGACGGGGTATGCTCTGGGACGGAAGGATTCGAACCTCCGAGTAGCGGGACCAAAACCCGTTGCCTTACCACTTGGCCACGCCCCATTTATTCCTATTCGACACTAATAAACACTAATATTGGTACGGGTTATTCGTCAACTCCAGTCTAAATATCTATTATTTATAAAATGGATTACTAGAATTTTTATACATGTAGACTATACATGTAGACATAGAATTAAACTGAATTTATTGATCATTACATATAATTCAATTAAGATATTGTACGAAAGTATGATTTATTCTATTCTCTTTTGATTTGAGATATAGAAGGATTTTTGATTGGGTGAGTTCAAATCAAAGAAAGTTTTTTGGTCTATCTTATTTATTTTTATTCATTTTTTTTCTTCTATCAATAATACCCTATTTATAATAATAAAATATAATAATAAAAAACTCAATTAAATTTATTAATAACTCAATCAAAATAAATACAATTATCCCCAAAAACAAAATGTTTGTTATGCTTAATATTTTAAGTTTGATCTGTATCTACCTTAATTCTGCTCTTTATTCCAGTAGTTTTTTCGTCGCCAAATTGCCCGAAGCCTACGCTTTTTTGAATCCAATTGTAGATGTTATGCCAGTAATACCCCTGTTCTTTTTTCTCTTAGCCTTTGTTTGGCAAGCTGCTGTAAGTTTTCGATGATATTTTTAATAAAGTCCCAGACAAATTCATGATTTATTCGAAAAAAATTCGTGGAATTGATAAGATCAGATACGTCTTACACTCTCAATTCAAATATTGAAATTCTTGTACAACCGCGACAAATCCGGATCACCCCACTTTATTTCTTGGTGTCAAAATAAAAAAAGGTAGGGTATGTGGTATAAAAGTGGAGAATCTATTCTCTTTTTTCCTAAAAAAAATCTTGGAGATTGTGTAATGCTTACTCTCAAACTATTTGTTTACACGGTAGTGATATTCTTTGTTTCTCTCTTTATCTTCGGATTCCTGTCTAATGATCCAGGACGTAATCCTGGACGTGAAGAATAAAAAATAAGGTTTTCTTTGCTTGATTTTAAACTGTTATTAGTAAGATTTTATCTATTCCACTTCTTTAACTATTAATTTTTAACTATTAATAAAAAAGAGCTCGCGATAAATTCGAAAGAAAATGCCAAGTCATCAATGAAAACGGAAAGAGAGGGATTCGAACCCTCGGTACGAAAAACTCGTACAACGGATTAGCAATCCGACGCTTTAGTCCACTCAGCCATCTCTCCTCTCAATTGAAAAAGGATAATACTATGTTACATTATAAAAAATAAGGCTTGAAAACGCCCGTCATAGTATATACTCTTATTTTTTGATTTCGTGATTTCGTCCGAAGGGGCTTTTTAGTTCCACGGCCCGGCCTGGTCAGTACTTAGCCGGGCCCGCCCTTTTGTTCCAACAAATCATAAATCAAAAGATTTATTAAATTTGAAAAAAAAAAAAATAAATAAATAAAGAAAAAAAATTGCTTGTTATTGCGATAAACAAAAAGAACTTTTTCAATTTCTATGATATATAATCAAATGGTATCGAATCAAAGTGCCATTTCTTTCTTAGTTAGTCCTTTTATTCCGGTTTAAATAAGAAAAAGGGAACTCTCGTTTCTTGACACAACCCATTTTTGTGTTATGGCTTAAGTTCGAGACAAAACCCCGGGCAAAAAAGCACTTGTTATTTAGTTATTAAAGTGAAATGAATCCCCTTTTCCTAATCTCATTAGGTCCTCTGATACAAAAGGTAAACGCTCTAGTTTTCATGATTCTTTTCTGATCTTTTGTTTTAGTTTTGATTAGGGTCGACAAAAGGTCCATCTATATACAATAATCGGATTGTAGCGGGTATAGTTTAGTGGTAAAAGTGTGATTCGTTCTATAACCCCTTATATAGTTAAAGGGTCTTTCGGTTTGATTAATATTCATTCCGAACAAAAACTTTAGTTCTTAAAAGGATTGAATCCTTTACCTCTCAATGAAAAATTCGAGGAAGAATATACATTCTCGTGATTTGTATCCAAGAATCAATTTAAAATTGAAAAATTGGATTATGAGATTACGAAACATAATTTTTTTTATTGGATCAATACTTCCAATTGAATGAGTATGAGTAAAGGACCCATGGATAAAGATAAAAAGTGTATTTCTAATCGTAACTAAATCTTCAATTTTTCATTTCTATAGGGGGAATTGAAGCAAAACAGCTATTAAACAATGTCTTTGGTTTACTAAAGACATCGATAAATTGTTTTAGCTCGGTGGAAACAAAATACTTTTCCTAAGGATTCTTTCAAATAGAAGTAGAGAACGAAGTAACTAGAAAGATTGTTAGAATATAAACCCCCTCCTTTCTATAGGGATCGTCTAGAAAGCGGGTTGTTCTGAATAGATTTAGACATAAAAGCTGACATAGACGTTATGGGTCGGATTTTTTTATTTCGTTCATGTCTGAATCTGGGAATTTATCCATCTTCCATAAAGGAGCTGAATGAAACCAAAGTTTCACGTTCAGTTTTGAATTAGAGACGTTAAAAATGATGAATCAACGTCGACTATAACCCCTAGCCTTCCAAGCTAACGATGCGGGTTCGATTCCCGCTACCCGCTTTTACTTTATCGTTATAATCTTTACTATTCTAAAAATGAAATATTTTTTTTTATTAAAATATTAAATAAAAAAATGGAATGAATCGAATTAATGTAATGCATCATTGAC